AGGAAGAAACAGATGTAGAAATAGAAACAACTTTCGAAACGAAGGGGACTAGACAGGAACAAGAGGGATCCACCGAAGAAGATCCTTCTCTTTTTTCGGAAGAAAAGGAGGATCCGGACAAAATCGATGAAAGGGAAGAGATCCGAGTGAATGAAAAGGAAAAAACAAGGGATGAATTCAACTTTCAAGAGACATTCTATAAAGATAGCCAAGTTTATAAAACTTCTTATATGGATAGGAATAAAAATAAAGAGAATTCGAAGTTAGAAATATTTAAATTGAAAGAAGATCCATTTTTTTTATGGTTTGAAAAACAAAAATAAAAAAAAGAATAAATAAGAAATTTGAAATAAGAAATTAAATATTAATTATTAAATAAGAAATTAATTATTCCAACTATTAAATAGAATAAGACTATTAAATCGAATAAGAATTTCCTTTTTTTTGTTGAAAAAAAAATAGAACTTATAAAAAATTCAAATTAAAAAAAAAGGAATAAATTAATAAAAAAATTAATACAAACAATAAATACAATAAGAGATAAGAAGAGATGCGACCGCCCCCTACATATTTGATACCTTCTCCGAAAAAGAAACTTGTAAGACCGAAACCATTCGTAATTCCATCAATTAGTCGTCTATCCAAAAAATGAATTAGTTCAGCTAGTCCTCTTATACCCTGAGTTAAGGATATTGTATAAAAAGCATCTATGTAACCACGATTATATGACCAATCATATATCCCATTTCTTATTCTGTCCCCTAAAATTCTATTAGAACCCCTTTTAGAAAACGAATTTAGTAAGTTCAAATTTTGTAAAGATGAATAAATAGGCTTATATAAAAAAGACGCTATAAATATTCCGAAAAAAGCTATACTGACAGAAAAACTTGCATTTGTCACAAATTCATACCAATCCACCGAATTATTTGAATTCGGATGTAAAAGGTTTATAGACGGATTTAACAATTTAGATAATATATCCAAATGAATTTCTTCTTGATTAAAAGCAAAGGGAATTCCTACGACCCCAACAAACAAAGTAAATAGCACTAATATAACCATAGAAAATAACATGGTATTGTCCGATTCATGAGGATAAGAGAAAGTATTTTTAGTGACAAAATTAGTAATAGTAATAAAAGGGCGTATCCTGTTTTTTCCATTACCATCAATTTGATATGTCTTATTCGAAAAAAAAGAAGCCCTTTCATTATTATTCATTGTTAATAAACTTAATAAACAAAAATGATTTTTAATCGTTTTTGGCACTTCTTTTCCCCATAGAGATATTGAATAGCAGGAACTACTTTTTTGACCATTGTAATTTTGAAAATGAACATTGAAATGTCCCTCAAAAGTAAGTAAATAGATTCGAAACATATAAAATGCGGTTAATCCTGCTGTGGAACAAGCTATTATTGCGAAAATAGGTGAATACAACCAACTATCATTAAGAATTTCATCTTTGGACCAAAAACAAGCAAGGGGGGGAATACCACAAAGAGAAAGTGTACCTACTAAAAAAGCAGTTTTTGTAATTGGTACATGCTTTTTTAAACCTCCCATAAGAACCATATTCTGACTTTTATCTGGAGAATATCCAACAATAGCTTCCATTGAATGAATAATTGATCCGGATCCTAAAAACAACAATGCTTTTGAATAAGCATGAGTAATCAAATGAAATAAAGCGGCTCGATAAGACCCCATACCTAGAGCTAACATCATATAACCCAATTGAGACATTGTAGAATAAGCTAAACCTCTTTTAATATCTTTTTGAGCAAGAGCTAAAGTAGCTCCTAATAATACTGTTATTATACCTATTAAAGATATGAAATTCATTATGTAAGGTATGATTATAAAAAGAGGAAGAAGTCGAGCTACAAGAAAAATGCCCGCTGCTACCATAGTAGCGGCATGTATAAGAGCCGAAATGGGAGTAGGGCCTTCCATGGCATCAGGTAACCATACATGAAGGGGGAATTGTGCCGATTTCGCAACTGCACCTGCAAATAAAAGAAAGGCACACAAAGTAAGAAATAAAAAAGGAACCTCATTATTATAAATCAAGTTATTCAATATTTGGAACAAATCCCGAAATTCAAAACTACCGGTTATCCAATAAAGACCTAAAATTCCTAATAATAAACCAAAATCGCCTACACGATTCGTTACAAACGCTTTTTGACAAGCAGTCGCCGCACTAGGTCGTGTGAACCAAAAACCTATTAATAAATAAGAACACATTCCAACTAATTCCCAAAAAATATAAATTTGTATCAAATTCGAACTAGTAACTAATCCCAACATGGAAGTATTGAAAAAACTCATATAAGCAAAAAATCTCAAATATCCTTGATCATGAGACATATAATTGTCACTATAAAAAAGAACCAAAATTCCAACAGTAGTAATTAATATTAACATAATAGAAGTAAGTGGATCTATTAAGTGACCGAACTCGAAAGAAAAATCATTATTAATGGTCCAAGACCATACATATTGATAGATAAAACTTCTATTTATTTGTTGAATAGATAGATAGACCGAAAGTATCATAACTATACTTAACAAGAAAATACTAGGAAAAGCCCACATACGGCGAAGATTTTTTGTTGCCGTTGGAAAAAGTAGAAGTCCCACTCCTATTAACATAGGAACTGGAAGTGGAACGAAGGGGATAATCCATGAATATTGATATGTATATTCCATAAAAAAACCTTTTTATTTTTAATTAATTCTTTATAATTCACCGGCTCTTATATCTTTTTATAGGTTCAATAAAAAATCAAGATATGGAATACTTAAATCGAATTTTCTATTCCTAATTATTCTGAATCTTTCTTCTTTAACCAATATTTCAAATATTCAAATCAAGAAGTTAGAATTGGTCAAATGATATGAATATGATCAAGTTACTATTTATATTTAAAATGAAATAAGACAATAATTCATTTTATTAATATTGAATATTAAGTAAAATTTTTATGAAAATGAAGAAAAAAATTCAATTATTATTATGTATTAGGATAATTTATATGCATAGAGCAAATAATTACACCAAAATCGAGTAGTTAATACATTACTTTATTTTGATAGAAATAATAGGATGGTCCATACCAAAACGGGCGCAATAAAAAAAAGAACTCGTTTTTTTATTAGTTCGTTTATTCATAATCATTAACTAATTCATGATAGAACTGATTATACTCCATTCGAATAAAAGATATTTTTTTTCTTTGTAGAAAACGCTAGAATATCCCACACTTTTCTTTCAATACCAGGGAGAAGAAATAGAATTAAAAGAAAAGACGAAATTACTAAGATAACTTTTCGAAAATCATGTATTCTTTGATTAACTACTAGTTTAATTCAAATTTTGAAATCCAAAAAATGTGTACTCGTAAAAAACTAAAGTAATTTCAGTAATTTGGAATTTGTTAGGTAAGGATTGGTTTTTTTTGAACTTTTCGGTGTATTTTGTTACATGTATAAATATAGCACGACGAAAATAGACAGAGATATAAAAAAAAGAAAAAATGGAATTGTTTGACCAATAGATGTCTTTCACATTCAACTAGAGAAATGAATAACTTTTTTTTCAAATTTTTCATGGCAGTTCCAAAAAAAAGTACTTCTATATCAAAAAAACGTATTCGTAAAAACATTTGGAAAAAGAAGGTATATCGGGCAGCGTTGAAAGCTTTTTCCTTAGCGAAGTCTCTTTCTACCGGGAATTCAAAAAGTTTTTTTTGTACGACAATTAAATAGTCAAACACTAGATTAACTAATCTTAATCTGAAAATGGTACTTTTTTTTTTTTTTAAAAAAAAAAAAAAGATACAAGGTTTCACTTTTTTTTGAATATGTTTTATCCGGTGGGGATTCTTATTTTCCTCATCGGTACAATTATCTGTCATATCATCATAATAAATAAGAAAATTACAAAAAAAGTTTTTTCTTAGACAAAATGTTCAGTTCAGTCCAATATCGAATTAGTTTTCGAAATCCTAAATAAAATTCTTTACATGACGAAAAACCAACCTAAGGCCTAAGGGTTAATATAAAGCTCTACAAATAGTTAAATAAAAAAATTTTGAATGTCACACTGTACTGTGATCCATAAAAAGACTTTTTTTGTTCATTGATAAAAAAAGTGCATCTTCGATTTTTAAAATCAGATAAATGAGAAATGAATTTTAAAATTGAAAAATGAAATGATAATAAAGATTTTTATGGGGAACGCTTCAATCCATATTGAAACGAAACGAGTTTTTTCTCATCACTTTGAATGAAAATGAAAAAAAAAAATTTAATTGACTCCTTCAATCTCGACGATTAAATAATAATAGATTATTATTATTTCGAGTACGCCGCTATGGTGAAATCGGTAGACACGCTGCTCTTAGGAAGCAGTGCTAGAGCATCTCGGTTCGAGTCCGAGTGGCGGCATGGCATCTTCTAAAACAAATGGAATAAGTCCTATAATAAATTCAATTCCTGATTTCAATTCCGTAGAATTGGTTTACCCCACTTTTTCATTTTAATAAAAAAAAATTTATGATATTTTCCACCTTAGAACATATATTAACTCATATATCCTTTTCGATCATTTCAATAGTAATTACTATTTTTTTGATAAGCTTATCGGTCGATGAAATCGTAGGACTATATGATTCGTCAGAAAAAGGCATGATAGCTACTTTTTTCTGTATAACAGGCTTATTAGTCACTCGTTGGATTTATTCGGGACATTTCCCGTTAAGTGATTTATATGAATCATTAATTTTTCTTTCATGGAGTTTCTCCGTTATTCATATGGTTCCGTATTTTAAAAAACATAAAAATTATTTAAGCACAATAACCGCGCCAAGTACTATTTTTACCCAAGGCTTTGCTACTTCGGGTCTTTTAACTGAAATGCATCAATCCGAAATAGTAGTACCTGCTCTCCAATCCCAATGGTTAATGATGCATGTAAGTATGATGATATT